GATATTAAAAAGAAAAAATATTCGATTACTTCGTAAATCCCATTATTTTTTAAAATTTTTTATTGAAAAGATATACATAGATATCTTTCTGTGTATCATTAATATCCCTAGAATCAATGCCCAGCTTTTTATTGAATTAACAAAAAAAATTATTAATAAATACATTTACAATAATGAAGCAAATCGAGAAAGAATTGATAAAACAAATCAAAGTATAATTAACTTTATTTCAACTATAAAAAGGTCACTTTGTATTAATAAGAATTCACATATTTTTTTGGACTTATCTTACTTGTCACAAGCATATGTATTCTACAAATTATCACAAACCCAAGTCAGTAACTTATATAAGTTAAGATATGTCTTTAAATATTACAGAACATCTTTTTTTATTAAGAATGAAATAAAAGAGTATTTTGTTGGAACGCAAGAAATGTTTGATTCCGAATTAAGACAACATAAGAACCTTCGAAATTCTGTAATTAATGAATGGAAAAACTGGCTAAAGGATCATTATCAATATGATTTATCTCAGATTAGATGGTCGAGATTAGTACCGCAAAAATGGCGAAATAGAGTCAATCAATATCAATGCCGTATGACTAAAAATAAAGATTTAAACAAATGTGATTCATATGAAAAAAACCGATTAATTGATTACGAAAAACAAAATAATTTTGAAATAGATTTCTTACTAAATAAAAAAGAAAATTTTAAAAAACAATATAGATATGATCTTTTTTCGTATAAATCGATTAATTATGAGGATAAGAAAGACTCATATATCTATGGAGTGCCATTACAAGTAAATAATAACCAAGAGATTTCTTATACTTACAATACGCCTAAACGCAAACCATTTGATATGATGGAAGGTATCCTTATCAATAATTATCTAGTAGAAGATGATAGTATAGATATAGAAAAAAATATGGATCGAAAATATTTTGATTGGAAAATTCTCAATTTTTGTCTTAGAAAGAAGACCGATATTAAGGCCCGGGTCGATATTGATACTGTCACCAACAGAAATAAAAATACTAAGACTAAGATTAATAATTATCAAATAATCGATAAAATTGATAAGAAAGGTCTTTTTTATTTCACGATTCATCAAGATCAAAAAATTAACCCATTCAATCAAAAAAAACCTCTTGTGGATTGGATGGGAATGAATGAAGAAATACTAAGTCGTCCCATATCGAATCTAGAACTTTGGTTTTTCCCAGAATTTGTGATACTTTATAATACATATAAGATTAAAGCGTGGGTCATACCAATCAAATTACTTATTTTCAATTTTAATGTAAATAAAAATGTTAATAAACATATTAATAAACATAAAAGTATCACTGGAAAGAAAAAAAGAGATATTTTTATATTATCGAATGAAAAAAAAACTTTTGAATTAGAAAATCGAAATCAAGGAGAAAAAAAATTAGCGGACCAAGCAGATCTCGAATCAGCTCTCTCAAACCAAAAAAAAAACCAAGAAAAAAACCAAGAAAAAAATGTTGGAGAAGATTATAAGGGATCAGACATGAAAAAACGTAGAAACAAAAAGAAATACAAGAATAACCTAGAAGCAGAGCTTGAGTTGTTCCTAAAAAGGTATTTGCATTTTCAATTGAGATGGGATGATTCTTTAAATCAAAGAATCCTCAATAACATCAAAGTATATTGTCTCCTGCTTAGAATAAAAAATCCAAGAGAAATTGCTATATCCGCTATTCAAAGGGAAGAAATGAATCTGGATATTATGATGTTCCAGAAGGATTTACATCTTACAGAATTGATGAAAAGGGGAATATTGGTTATCGAACCAGTTCGTCTGTCTGTAAAAAATGATGGAAAATTTATTATATATAAAACCATAGGTATTTCATTGGTTCATAAGAGTAAGCACCGAATTAATCAAAGATACCTAGAAAAAAGCTATGGCTATGTTGATAAAAATAAGAATACTTTTTATGAATCCATTGCAATACATCAAAAAATGACTGGAAACAGAGACAAAAATCATTATGATTTGCTTGTTCTTGAAAATATTTTATCCCCGAGGCATCGTAGAGAATTGAGAATTCTAATTTTTGTCAATTCTAGGAATAGAAACAATATCCATAGAAATACAGTATTTTGCAATGGATGCAATGGAAATAAGGTAACAAATTTCGATCAAGTTTTGTTGAATAAAAGAAAAAATCTTGATAGAGATAAAAAGAAACTAATTAAATTAAAGTTCTTTCTTTGGCCCAATTATCGATTAGAAGATTTAGCTTGTATGAATCGCTATTGGTTTGATACCAATAATGGCAGTCGTTTCAGTATGACAAGGATTCATATGTATCCGCGATTGAAAAGTAATTAATGGTACATTTTTACTATATTTCCGTACCATATCGAGTATATGAAGACAAAGAAATAAACATACCCATTATCTTACATTTCATTATGATACATGATACTAATTTAATTTAATGAGGCGTTGTATTATATTAATTCGATCTAAAATGAATCAACAAAATCTTCTTATTTTTTTTTTTCGGTTTAAATGATTGTTTATTTTTTTGTGAGTACAGAAATAGACTATACTTTTGTATAGGATATCCTATCCGAATCCAATTTTTAAAATTGGATTGATTATTGAGTACTAAATTAGAGTACTAAATTAAGTAATTTTATTTGACAAAATTAAGAATTCTTAACGAAATTAAGATTATTGTGTATATCAAATTCAAATGAGTAGCATTATTATTATTATTACTGATCAAGAAATATATATATCGATAAAAATATCTCAAAAAAAAGAGAGAGGGGCGATTCCTTTTTATGGTCAAAAATTCATTCATCTCAATTATTTCGCAAGAAGAAAAAGAAGAAAACAGGGGATCCGTTGAATTCCAAGTATTGAGTTTCACCAATAAAATAAGAAGACTTACTTCACATTTGGAATTGCACAGAAAAGACTATTTATCTCAAAGAGGTCTACGTAAAATTCTGGGAAAACGGCAACGGCTGCTGTCTTATTTGTCAAAGAAAAATAGAGTACGTTATAAAAACTTAATTAATAGGTTGGGTATTCGGGAATCAAAAATTCGTTAATTTGAAAAGTCATTTTGAATTATTTGATTTATTAGATCTTGAATTTTGATGAACTTTTTTTTTCGTTTTACGCAATTCATGGAAGAATAAATCGAGGAAAAATTTATGAATATACCAGCTACAAGAAAAGATCTCATGATAGTCAATATGGGCCCCCACCACCCGTCAATGCATGGGGTTCTTCGACTCATCGTTACTCTGGACAGTGAAGATGTTATTGACTGTGAACCTATATTGGGTTATTTACACAGAGGAATGGAAAAAATTGCGGAAAACCGAACAATTATACAATATCTGCCTTATGTAACTCGTTGGGATTATTTAGCTACTATGTTCACAGAAGCAATAACTGTAAATGGGCCAGAACAGTTAGGAAATATTCAAGTACCTAAAAGAGCCAGTTATATCAGAGTAATTATGTTGGAATTGAGTCGTATAGCTTCTCATCTTTTATGGCTCGGCCCCTTTATGGCAGATATTGGTGCACAAACTCCTTTCTTCTATATTTTCAGAGAAAGAGAATTCATATATGATCTATTCGAAGCTGCCACTGGTATGAGAATGATGCATAATTATTTTCGTATCGGAGGAGTAGCGGCTGATCTACCTTATGGCTGGATAGATAAATGTTTGGATTTCTGCGATTATTTTTTTACGGGAGTTACTGAATATCAAAAACTTATTACACGAAATCCTATTTTTTTAGAACGCGTTGAGGGCGTAGGAATTATTGGTAGAGACGAAGTAATAAATTGGGGTTTATCAGGACCAATGCTGCGAGCTTCCGGAATACAATGGGATCTTCGTAAAGTTGATCATTATGAGTGTTACGACGAATTGGATTGGGAAGTCCAATGGCAAAAAGAAGGGGATTCATTAGCTCGTTATTTAGTCCGAATTGGTGAAATGACAGAATCCATAAAAATTATTCAACAGGCTCTGGAAGGAATTCCAGGGGGGCCCTATGAGAATTTAGAAATCCGATACTTTGATAGAGATAGGTATCCAGAATGGCATGATTTTGAATATCGATTCATTAGTAAAAAACCTTCTCCTATTTTTGAATTGCCGAAACAAGAACTTTATGTGAGAGTCGAAGCCCCAAAGGGCGAATTGGGAATTTTTCTGCTAGGGGATCAGAGTGGTTTTCCTTGGAGATGTAAAATTCGCCCGCCGGGTTTTATCAATTTGCAAATTCTTCCTCAGTTAGTTAAAAGAATGAAATTGGCTGATATTATGACAATACTAGGTAGCATAGATATCATTATGGGAGAAGTTGATCGTTGAAATGATAATTGATACAACGGAAATACAAGATATCAATTCTTTTTACAGAGTGGAATCTTTAAAAGAGATCTATGGAATTATATGGGTGCTTGTTCCTATTTTGACTCTTGTATTGGGAATCACAATAGGCGTACTAGTAATTGTATGGTTAGAAAGAGAAATATCCGCAGGGCTGCAACAACGTATTGGACCCGAATACGCCGGTCCTTTAGGAGTTCTTCAAGCTCTAGCAGATGGGACAAAACTACTTTTCAAAGAGAATCTTCTTCCATCTCGAGGAGATACTCGTTTATTCAGTATCGGACCATCCATAGCAGTCATATCAATTCTACTAAGTTATTCAGTAATTCCTTTTGACTATCGCCTTGTTTTGGCCGATCTCAATATCGGGGTTTTTTTATGGATTGCGGTTGCAAGTATTGCTCCCATTGGACTTCTTATGTCAGGATATGGTTCAAATAATAAATATTCCTTTTTAGGTGGTCTACGAGCTGCTGCTCAATCGATTAGTTATGAAATACCATTAACCCTATGTGTATTATCAATAGCTCTACGTGCGATTCGTTGAAACATAAACTTTTCCCTATTCCTTTCTTTCTAGTCGTTATAGA